AATTGAAACCTCAGATTCATACTAGAACCACGATGAGTCAATAAAGCCCCAAGCTAAGCTCAAAGGTTCCTTAGAGTAAGAACCATTTGATCATCACTTAGAATCGATGTAAGGACTCAAAATCCAAAGAAACATTTGTGCTTTGGTTAAAAAAACCATAAGCATTTGAAGGAAGAAAAATCCTTTGATCTCTGATTCTAACTATATTAGATTTTGTTTCGTTTTTTTAGTGCGGTCGCGAGGTCTGAATAGTTAGGTATGAATCATAGTGCTAATGTTTCTTGATCTATTCTATGGATTCCGTGCTCCAGATATTCTGATGAATATCAGACGAGGTGGAACCATCTCTCTCGAGATGACAGACCATTCTCTATACTATCAATAGGATCAATTTTCACAAGTCACACACTCATATTCCGGAAATACCGAAACAAAGGAATTCCACGGTCGAACTACCCTACCACAATATATATATATGAATATATATTATAAACCACAATATATATATATGAATATATTAATTCCTAATAAAATAAAAACATGGAATATAGAATATTCTGAAAAACAAAGAAGTTTTTCATAACCTCTTAATAAACTTTCCTTTCCTACGCTTTCGCGTAAAAGTGAAGAGACAAGCCAATCACTCAAATCACGAATGATTAACCAATTTCTTAGGTCACTAAGAAACCTTCTAAAAGCGGCTCTCCTGACTGCGGTTATAGGAACCCTCACTTATAGTAGTACTATACCTACCAGGTTTTTCCCGACTGACGGGGCTACGGTTCAAACTAAACTATAGATCTAGAGGATTCTTCTATTCTATGGAAGAAGAATACGAGGCTAACCATTCTTCTTTCTATGGAGGAAGAATCTTCTGTGCAATTAAGGGCCCAAGGACTCACTCAATTCCCTTCGCCAGGAGGTGCGGAGGCTTTGTTTGGATCTCGATACGAGTCAGGAGACAGCGTTATCTCGCCTCGAAGCTAGCCGACAGGCACGGCGGGAAAGCGAGCAAAGAGAGCTTCACGGGGTGAACCGACCCCTGGGATTCTCCATTCTCTGTAGCAAAAGTGTCCTTCTAATTTCTAAAATGTATACAGAATAGATGAGGGTTGTTTCCTTGATTCTAGTGTAGGATTATAGATTGGAGACTTGAGGCCCCTAAAAAAAAGGGGCCGAAGTGTAAGTGAGTTATTTTGGGTTGAAAACTAAGTTCAGACTTCTTGGTTCTTATGGTATGGATCTAATTCATTGAGATTCCGTCCAGTAAAACAGAAGAATTATAAATCTCCAAGAGAATAGATAGAAAAACTGCAAATAAAGCCATTGCGAAACCCATCAAAGGAGTGGTTCCCCATCCTGGAGCCACTTTCCCATATTCCGAATTCAACGGTTTCAATAAAGCCCCTACTGTTGTTCGTCTTGGACCAGATCTAGAACTACCCTCAACGGTTTGTGTCGCCATAAATACTTTTTTTTATTGAGATCTGTTGACTTTGTATACCCTTCCATTGTAAATAAACGATCTTATCATAGATCCATTGTAATCTTGAAATTCTCTAATAATGGAAACAGCAACCCTAGTCACTCTCTTTCTTTCTGGCTCACTTGTCAGTTTTACCGGGTACGCCTTATATACCGCCTTTGGGCAACCCTCTCAACAACTAAGAGACCCATTCGAGGAACACGGAGACTAGTTGAATTAATGAGACTCCCCAATGGGGGAGTCTCATTACTTCAATTGGGAATAAGGCACAATCATTTCACCTTTTTATTTTTAATTGGAACCCTCGGTGGTTCTCTAAAAAAGATAGCGAAAAAAATAATCCCTAGAGTAGAGACTAAGAGGAATGTATAAACCAATGCTTCCATAGATTCGATCGTGGTTTACAATTATAGCTTTCACATCTGTTCATTTGGTAGGATCATCTCCCAGATAAAGAAAAGGCAAGAGTCAAAAGTCGGTGATCCAAAAATCACGGTTTCTCTGCTACTCTGTGTTAACTCAAACAAATCAAATACAAATAAAGGAGAAAAAAACCAAAGCAATGTTGTATCAAACTACCTGTCTCCTTGTAGTTGGATCTCCAAGTTTTTGGAATGCTCCAAATTCCACTTGAGCATCCAAATCTGGGTCAATGCCGGCAAAAACATCTCTGAACAAAGTTCTCGCACCGTGCCAAATGTGCCCGAAAAAGAAAAGCAAAGCAAATGAAGCATGGCCAAAAGTAAACCAACCCCTGGGGCTGCTACGAAAAACCCCATCCGATTTCAAAGTAGCACGATCTAATTCAAAAATTTCACCCAATTGAGCGCGTCTAGCGTATTTTTTCACAGTAGCAGGATCGCTATAACTGACTCCATTGAGTTCACCACCAAAGAACTCAACAGTTACACCGACTTGTTCGACACTATACTTCGACTCTGCTCTTCGAAAAGGAACGTCGGCTCTCACAATTCCGTCTCCGTCTACCAAAACGACTGGAAATGTTTCAAAAAAAGTAGGCATACGGCGTACAAAAAGCTCGCGGCCTTCTTTCTCTCTAAAGATAGGATGTCCTAACCATCCAACCGCGATTCCATCCCCATTGTCCATTGAGCCCGCTCTGAATAATCCCCCTTTAGCTGGATTATTTCCGATGTAATCATAAAAAGCTAATTTTTCTGGAATTTTAGACCAAGCTTCTGAGAAATTCTGATTTTCGGCTAGGCTAGTGCCAACTCTTCGATATATTTCTTGCTGGAAGTATCCTTGATCCCATTGATACCGGGTGGGACCAAATAATTCGATCGGGGTCGTTGCGGAACCATACCACATAGTTCCAGCAACAACAAAAGCTGCAAAAAAGACAGCAGCGATACTACTGGAAAGTACAGTTTCAATATTACCCATACGTAATCCTTTGTATAAACGTTGGGGCGGACGGACACTAAGATGGAATAGGCCCGCCAATATACCCAATGTCCCTGCTGCAATATGATGAGAGGCTATTCCTCCTGGAACAAAAGGATCAAAACCTTCGACACCCCACGCAGGATTTACAGATTGTACTTTTCCCGTGAGTCCATACGGATCGGACACCCATATTCCAGGACCATACAAACCGGTTACATGAAATGCGCCAAATCCAAAGCAAGCTAGCCCTGCGAGAAATAAATGAATTCCAAAGATCTTGGGCAAATCCAAAGAAGGTTTTCCTGTACGCTCATCACAGAAAATTTCTAGATCCCAATACACCCAATGCCAGATAGAGGCCAAGAAGCACAAGCCAGAAAATACAATATGTGCCCCGGCCACACCTTCGTAACTCCAAATACCCGGATTCGTTATAGTGCCTCCTGCGATACTCCAACCCCCCCACGAATTGGTTATTCCTAAACGAGTCATGAATGGGATAACGAACATACCCTGTCTCCACATTGGATCAAGAACGGGATCAGAGGGATCAAAAACTGCTAATTCGTATAAGGCCATCGACCCGGCCCAACCCGAAACTAGAGCAGTATGCATTATATGGACAGAAAGCAACCGACCGGGATCATTTAATACGACAGTATGAACACGATACCAAGGCAAACCCATGGAAAGACCTCTTTCTCAAAGAAAAATAGACACTATGTAACTTTCTCGCATTGGGAGCTAGGGACTTCCCCCTTTCAATGGATTATCTCGGAGCAGGGGTAAATATTGAGTCCATTCCCTTGGGAATAACGGACCAATTCTGTTTGTAGGAATAAATAGAAACAGATCTATTCTATACCCGATAAGTCTCAATCCGCAATGCAGCATTGTTCTGGTTCTATTTTCTATGGGATACTGCTCGGTCTTATTCTATGAACGTTTCAATCTATGGAAAAAAGGAAAATCTGAGCCAATAGTCTGACAACAAGAAAAGCCGTTTTGACTACGCTTTCGCATAAAAGTTAAGAGACGGGCTTTCGAGCTTCGTCTAATGCCTGTTGGTGTTCCAAAAGTCCCTGTTCTTTCTCTTCAAGAGAGACTTGAAAAAGAAAAAAAAGAAAAAGAAGAAAAAGAAAAAGAAAAAGAAGAAAAAGAAAAAAAAGAAAAAGAAGAAAAAGAAAAAAAAGAAAAAGAAAAAAAAGAAGAACAGTCATGGACGGACGTCTAGTGCGACTTGGCAGCCATAATGGGTTTTATGGGATTTCCCCATGCTCTTCCCCTATCAAGATATTCTCTCTTTCTCCCAAAAAGGGTTGAGTGACTGATCAAGAATTGAAAGTTTGAACTCAAAGCCAATAATTTCAATTGGGAAATTCCTATTTTGATTGTCAATTCTATTTTCAAATGGAATAGTTTATGGTTGGTTTGGTTAGACCACTAAAATGAAGGATCCAGACTCCGCTCATAAAATACCCAATTGGTCAAATAGGAATATGTAAAATTCCCCTTTGTATCATAACATAAAAGATTCCTATTGATTAGACCGTAAAAGCAATTCTAAACCTCCAACTAGATATTTCCTAGATATATATCTCAATTGAGGTTTGGTAGGTCAATCTTTACCCGGAGTAGATCCTAAACCTAAAAGAACAGAGGAAGCCCATTCAGTAACAAGAAAATGACACCATAATTGAAAATCCAATTTGGAGTTCGATGAAATAAAACAAAACCTCAATGCAAAGTAAATTCGACATGTTTCAAGTTTCATGACTTCTTTTTTGAGGGTAAGTGGGCCAAAACTTATCTTTCTTGAAAAATGGAAGAAAAAAGTACGCTCGTTAGGAGTTAGAAAAATCCTGCTATGAAACAATGAAAAGGGCTGGAATTTCCACATTGCAATTTGTTAAATCGTATGCACCAAAAACATGCGTGTAGGGTTTCCTTAAGGGATCCAATTTTGTCCTAATCAATCGACTTCATCAAGAAAGATGCCTTTTTTTATTCCAAAAGCTTCAGTACGAGATTACAAATAACCTGCTGGGTCTCCTGATAACGCTCAACATACAAGATCCGACCCGTACTTTTTGGATGTTTGTAAACTCTAGAGGCGGATCGGCAATATGCGCAATGACTCTCAGTTCTCAGATACTACGTGTGCAATGCCATACAGTAAACACGTCGAAGGCCTATTCAGTGGCATCCCTCGTCGTGAGCGCAGGAAAATCTGGCGACCGTATAGCATTCCCTCACTCTAAGAGTTCAGGTCGTGCCAATGCATTTTGATTTCTTATTTGAGAGAAAAAAGAAGATTATGCCTTCGCTATATGGAATATGAATCAAATACTAAGTAATAATAGCATGGCACTTCGAGTTTGCAAGGCGCAATTATTGTTTTTTCATACGATGAGATTCTGTATCGAGAGAGTGGTATGAAACAAAAAGCATTTCCGATTGGATCTTATCTATCTGGGATCCATTTCCGCGTCACAAACTTTTTGTTTTTCATACCCTAAGTCCCTTTCCACTATTTAGTGTATGAAAGATTTTAAAAATGAAAAAAAAAAAATACGATCATTTTTTTTTAGTTGATTAAATAAAAAAGAAACTTTGGGATTGTCGAATCGCAAACGAGAAAAATAGATAAAGCACCGGAGCCATCATAGTACTATCCTAGTATTCATTAGTAATATTTTGAAATTCTCTCGAAGGGAAGGGTGGTAACTAGATCATTGAACAATCCGCGGGTCTTAGAAATCCTAGTTTTATTTTTCTTTATTCAGTGGAAGTGAAATGAAAAAAACCGAATTCCATCGTAGAGCCGTATGCAATGCGCAAACGATGCCTGTACGGTTGTTCAACTCTCTCTTGTTGTTTTGTTCTTAGAGTCTATCCGTTACCTCTTTACTTCGCCAAATCGTGCGAAATAGAGGAATCCTTCATTTATATCATTGTGGTAGTGCTACACGAACCTTCTACTAATTATATTGGGCCCGACGGAAGGCAAATGTACCTAGCTGCGGATGAATTCAAAACTGTCGTCCATAATATCATACGTCTTTATGCCAAAAAAACACACCAAACCGAGAAGTGTATATATGAAGACATGCGGTTGGGTGCTTCAATGACATCAGGCGAAGCCAAAAATCATGGAATTGTTGATAGAATAGGAATGAACGACGACGATATAATAGGAAAGAACAACGACTCCACCTCCCCTACGTCTCCCTCCCCCAATGATGAAATGGAAACCTTCATTTTTTCATCGAAGGATTATGCGATCCTAGGTTAAAAAAACTCCAAGAGATACTCGATCTTCAAAAGGTTCTCGAGAAACTGCGAAAATTTTGGTTTTTGGTTTCCTGACATTAATTGAGATTTGCCTTAATTTAGCTTAGGTCTAGGGAAAGGTTCAAAAGAAAGGCTGAATGCTGGATGGAAGCAACCGTATGCAATGGACAAACGATGCATCCGGTTGCTTCTTTGAATTGAAGGCAACTAGGTGACGGGAATGAGACGAGCAAAGGATGCTGGTACGGTTGCTCAACTCTTTTGGTCCTCGAACCCACCCGTTCCCGTACTGTTCCTGCTTTACTTCCCATACACGAACGAAAGGGATCCTGCCGGATGGGGATAAACTGTACCGTTGATGGTTGATGAGATCCATTCCCACTTTAGCCCCTTTATCATTATTTAGGAAAGAGGGTTATAGTTGGGACCTGCCTATCAGGCATGGTTGATGAGATCCACTCCACATCAAAGAGCAGGAATACCCCTGTCGGTTATAGTTGGGACCTGCCTAGAGGCTTTGAACCCCCAAAAGCTCCAATTGATAGGATAATAAAATTTGCTAAAATTATCAAAAATAAGATTATCAAAATAGAACTATCTTGTAAGGGCCGATCTTGAGACCAAGTCTGGCTGGGCGAAGAGTTACACGACACTAGAATTGAGATTTACCTTAATTTAGCTTAGGTCTAGGGAAAGGTTCAAAAGAAAGGCTGGATACTGGATGGAAGCAACCTTATGCAATAGGCAAACGATGCCTGTACGTGTACGGTTGCTTCTTATAATCCCCCGTTCCTTTACCGATTTTACTTCGCGAAATCGTACGAAATAAAGGAAAACCGACGGATGTTAAAGGTCTGATTTTAGAATCATCCGGTTAGGATCGATCTAAACCAGCCCATTCTGTATATAATTCAGCATGCCAACTATTAAACAACTTATTAGAAACACAAGACAGCCAATCAGAAATGTCAAAAAAGCCCGCGCTCTTCGGGGATGTCCTCAGCGTCGAGGAACATGTACTAGGGTGTATGTGCGACTCGTTCAGATCATGAACTGAACCAAAAGAAAGGAAACAATTTTTACAGTATCAAAGATCAATACCAATGAATAAAACCAATGAATAAGATAGAGTGGAAGAACTCCATTCACTGTCTAAAAAAAAAAAAAAGACCTTTATTGTGTATAAAATTTATGGTTTCCATTGGTATAAATCCGATCACCTCAATTGGAGATGAGAAGCAATTCCCCATTGGTAGCAAATGGTTCTCCATTAAGCGGGGGAAATCTTATTTAAGAAGCACAAAAACGCTGCTCCTACTCTTGCAAGAACGGACTCACAGGGTCAGCTACCTAACCAACCTTCATAATTAAATGCCGTTACTGTATAGGTAGATCTTATTGTGAAAAGACCTATTACTGGGTAATTCATGGGTAGAGCCAAAGAGTGTGAACTATACAAGTTCCTAAATAAGGAAAGGGCTCCGGTGTATAGAAAGGACCTCACCGTTTAAAAAGTCACCATGGAAACGATGGAACCCACTATTTTTTATTCATTTATATTTCTTACTTAAATTGACTTTGACTCGTTTTTTGATCAATCTAATTTTTTATTTCGAGGTGAAATGCCTGGAAAAAATCGTGGTTGGGAAGGTCATCGTAGCAAAAGCCATTGGAATTTTTTTTTTATACATCGGAAGAATCCGTTTTGTTATTAATAGACCGGGAGGGGAGAAAAGAATGACTGAAAGAAAAGAAAGCAATTAGTTATTCATCAAAGTTTCAGTGGATTCAATGACCAGAATTAAACGAGGATATATAGCTCGGAGACGTCGAACAAAAATGCGTCTATTTTCATCAAATTTTCGAGGGGCCCATTCAAGACTTACTCGAACTATGACTCAACAGAAAACGAGAGCTTTGGGTTCTGCTTCTCGGGATAGAAGCAGGAAAAAGAGAGATTTTCGCCGTTTGTGGATCACTCGTATAAATGCAGTAATTCGTGAGATTAAGATATTCCATAGTTATAGTGTATTTATACACAATCTCCGTAAGAGTCACTTGCTTCTTAATCGAAAAATCCTAGCGCAAATCGCTATATCAAATCCAAATTGTCTTTCCACGATTTCCAATGAGATAAATTCGAAGGTAAATTCTCTTTCGCTGATTTCCAATTTCCTTTCGAATTTCCAATTTCTTTCCAATTTCTAATGAGATCATGAATTTCGCAGGGTTAATTTAGCAGGGAAGGGTTTAAACGAAGTTCCCCGGAGAATCAACTCCGGGAAGGTGGAGTATAAATGAATAGGATAAGGTAATCAAAATAAACGAGCACTATTGACTCAAAAAAAAAATGAAATATTTCTTCTTTTTCTTCCCCGATTCGGATTCTTTTTGGTTTCTTCCAACATGAGACTCCTTGGGTTCTCTCATTTTTCGAACAAAACATCCACCTTATCCTAGTTGGGTTAAAGATTGGAATCAGGACCTTTTTGATTTTTAGCCCTAGGGGTTGAGTTGGGTCTTATTCTTTCAAATGGTTTTTCCTTTTTCTTAGGATCTTTTTGATTTTTAGACCTAGGGGTTGACTTGGGTCTTATTCTTTCAAATGCTTTCTCCTTTTTCTTTTTCTTAGGATCTTTTTTCTTAGGACGAAGAAAAGGTAACAAAGATAAAATACGAGCTTGCTTTATAGCAAGCGTAATGAATCTGTGTTGTTTCAAGGTCAATCGACTCACTCGTCTAGGTAATATTTTTCCCTCGTCACTAAGAAATCGACTAATTAAACTCATGTTTCGATAATCCATTCGATCCTTCGGTCCAATTTTGGGCAAACGCCTACGAAAAGATTGCTTGGATTTCGATTTTGGAACGGATTTCTTTTTCGTGGCTTTTGGTTTCAGATTCTTGCCTTTGGGTTTTTTCAGTTTGGGTTTTTTCAGAAAGGGTGGCTTAGATTTTTGAACGGGTTTCTCGGATTTCGGCAAGACTGGTTTAGGGTGCAGATCTAGCACACCTTGATCCTCAGATTTATCCATGGTATTTAGTCCTTATCTCTAAAATCCTATTTCTGAATTCGCATTTGGGATACGACGGAAATAGGATTTGATTTGTTTATCTATATTCTATGTAATTTGTTCTTGTTACTGGGAAAGGTGTCTGTTCAATCTATTTCTTTATTTCCCCATGAATTGTATGCTTGGAACAATAGGGGCAGAATTTTCTCAATTCCAATCGACTAGGTGTCTTGTGTCGATTCTTTTGAGTAATATATCTAGAAATGCCCGGAGATTCCTTAGTAACATTGTTTCGCACACAACTAGTACATTCCAAAATAACTCTGACTCTGACATCTTTACTCTTGGCCATGAACCTCCTTTGCATTTTGGATTCACTCAACTCTTCTATTTTCAATCCGAAACGAAGAAAAAAAAGGAAAAAAATAGAAGTGGCTAACCCGAAATCCAATTAGGAACGATTTCGTTGCAATCAATAGTGTAATAGTCAAAAGTAATACAACGATTTGGAACTCTCAATCGAATCCCAATAGAATATTTCATTGAAGTATCTTGTATGATTTTGTTACCCTAGACCCATTATTTTGATTTCCGTACTGTACTCCCTCTCCGAATTTGAGCCTAATCGCAAGTTTCGCTGAGGTTGAATCCACTTTGATTCTTTTTCTGTCCTCCTTTCTTTATCCTCAAAAATGGAAAAATAAGAAAACAAAGAAAGAGAGAGAGGAAGAAGAGGTATTAGTCCCAGATAATTTATTGTATCGCTAATCTTCTTCATCCCTTCCCGTGTTAATAACTAGAATGAAAAAAGGGGAATGTCAACGCATCTGGGAAGAAACGATTGATCTCTATCAATAGACCTGCTAAAGACCCGAACCATAGAGTACTTAGCACAGGGGCCGCGGAGAGATATGTTTTTAGATCGCGCATTGAAAATTCTCCTTCTTTATTGGAATACATATATGATCAGATGCATAGGTCGTTAAGGATCGCTTGTATTTGATATTTTAGTTGTACGCGGAATCCCTAACAAAAACAGAAATATACCACGACCTAGTCAATGTCAATAACACTCAGATTTTCCTTTCCTTAAAACGAAAAAAGGGCTGAGTATTGTATTACTGATAAGTATTCATTTATTTATACATGAGGTTTCCTATCTATCTATAGAATCGAATTCTTTTAGTATTAATTAGTATTAATATGCATATAATTCTTTCGATTTATCAAATTTGGTAAGTTCTACGTGTTCTATGAGACCAAAAAGAAGAAATGGCAAGATAGATTGTATCTCAATGAGGAAATAATGATGTGGAAAACAAGCCAGAGATTTTATACAATGACACTGTATACCAATTGAAAGGGATGTAGCGCAGCTTGGTAGCGCGTTTGTTTTGGGTACAAAATGTCACGGGTTCAAATCCTGTCATCCCTACCTATTCTTTCTCCTATGGGCAGTAACGAAAGGTCCGTTGAGATCAATTGAATTTGGACAAACGGAATCTTTCCGTTTATGATATTATATGTATATATATTCGAATATAGATACACGGTCTGGGGGGTACAAAATAATCCTTTTCTTTGCGGTCTTATCCCTGGTGATAAGAAAGCGCTCTTAGTTCAGTTGGGTAGAACGTGGGTCTCCAAAACCCGATGTCGTGGGTTCAAATCCTACAGAGCGCGATTCGGTTCTTCTTAGGTCGAATTCGACCTCCTCCTTTTTTGAGTCCGCAGAAGGTCAATAAAAAAATGAGATGTTAATGTTACTTAATCAAAGGTCCAACTGATCACTGCGTCGATATTGTAAATACGCAGTGACGAATAATCCCGCCAAAGTAATCGGAATTAGACCTAACACGATTCCAAATAGTAAAACTTCAATCATTTCGATTTTTTTGAAAAAGAAAAAAGAGAGAGGGAATATCTATCCTTAAATATTCATCCGAATTGACCACGAATCTCATCAAGCAAGACTTGGCAATTACTGCGGAAAGGCACTCTAGAATTCGCGGAAACATTTCTTTTTCTAACAGAATTGTTCATTCAATTCATTTCAAATAAGGCGTATCTTGCTCAGACCAATAAAGAGGGCCGGGGTTATAGTTGACGCCACCAATAGAAAGCCGAAATAACTAGTTAGAGTAGGCATGAAGGAGCTAAAGGAGATACGTTCTTTTTATACATATGGTTCTAAAACACTTCCCTAAGTTTCCGCTTTTGAAAGATGGAAGGATACGAAAAAATAGCAATTGACAAAATCTGTTCCAATTTCAGTTTGATTCATCAGTCATTTTTTGGGGCCCTAACAAAGATAGGGCGGGAGCAAAAAAAAGGCTGGATTGATCATCTTGTGACATCTACCGATTCCCCGATTGCAAATCAACCAATTCATTTTCATTCCGCAACTTCTTAGTTCTTAGTAAAGGACTAGGAATAATAACTTTGTCGCGGAATTTCATTCACAAATGAAACTTACTTTGAATCGCTGTGGAAGAAAATTCGCAAATCGTTTCGATTTTGATCATTTCTTTTTCAACTGTATCAAATCTAGTTTCTCTTTTGGAACGAACGACCTCTTTTACCTGATTCAAGTAAGTAGTAGGTTCTTTAATCACACATAATATCTCGAATGAGAAAAAAATATCACACGATCGCTCGAAGAAAGAAAATCTTTCTTTTCTATTTAATTTTTGGACAACTATAAGACTCCTAATTCTAGTATCTTAGGTTCGACATTTTTGCTTTCCATTTTTTGGAGTCCCACCGGTCAAGAAGGAACCCTTGTCCCTAATGAAGCAATGGTTGCATCAGGAATGTGGATTGTTACAACTATTATATTGTTTCTTTTCGTTCCGGGAATCCTAGCTATTACTGTTATTGTATTACTAATCAATTCCTTGAAATGAAAGGATTCGCACAAAAAACCTTTTGTACTCTAGAACCAAGAGAAGGGGACTTCCAAATTTCGCATCGAAGCAAATTGTGGGAATACGAGAACCTCCTTCGTGAATTAGTAGAACCCAACTCGTCGGACTCACACTTTAGCGGATCTTCCATTTCGAGTCCAAAGCTAGTACTGAAAAGTACCTTTACAACTGCAGGACTTTTCGATTGAATGACACGTGGTTCCGCATAGATAATAGATAAGGAATAAGAAAAGAAGAAATCAATTCTGGACCACTTCCATTAGAGACTGATTGTAATTTTGAAATTGCGTTGCTGTGTCAGAAGAAGGGTGGCTATACTGATTAGGTATACTCTAAAGACACCCTCGGTGCGCTATTGACGATCTCACA